AATTTAATAAGTTCAATTTAAAGTAAAAAAGTAAAAGGCATTTTCATTATAAGATAAGGTCACTTATCGTTCTAAAAAAAGGATTCGTCGATACAATAAAAAAAAGATCAAAATAGAAATGATTTTCCAATTTTATTCCATAGTGATTCAAAGAAAGTTTCTTTTTTTGAATTTTAAATGAAGTTATAAAACAAAGTTTATTACGTTATTTAATTTATAATTATTTATAATCTCTTAATTTTTAATATTCTCGAATTCTATTCTAGAATAATATTCTATTCTATATATTATAGATATTCTATCTATATTAGAATATTATATTAGTTATTAGTTTACTCAGAGTTTCCCAATGAATCTGTTGATTCGAAATTTCGGGATGGGTAGATGTCACAGATGATGATTTGATTTCTTACCTATGTTACTTGTTACTCTATTTTTGTTAGTAACGTCTATAATTATAATAATTAATGAATCGAAAACTTTCAATTGGACTTATCCTTTCAATTGGTATTTTTGTTTTGCTTATCCCCGTATCTTTCAAAAAGGGAAACTTAGGAAAGTGCTTTATAAACATATGTATAAAAAGAACATATTTCATTTAGCCTCTTTATGCTTACTATAACTAGTTATTTCGGTTTTCTACTAGCAGCTTTGACTATAACCTCGGCTCTATTTATCGGGCTAAACAAGATACGACTTATTTGAAATTAAGTGAATGAACAATTACTCAAAAAACCCTTCTGTGGTAGTTCATATATTCTATAGTTCCTTACCCGGCCCATTTCCAATTCTTGGTCGTTGAGATTCATGGGTAATACGGATTAATATTTAAGGATAGATATTACCTCTCCTTTTCTCCGTTCAAAGAAATTGAAATGATTGAAGTTTTTCTATTTGGAATCGTCTTAGGTCTAATTCCTATTACTTTGGCTGGATTATTCGTAACTGCATATTTACAATACAGACGTGGTGATCAATTGGACCTTTGATTAATTAACATCTGTTTTTTTTTTGATTGACCTCCTTCCTATTTTCTTTAATCTACAGGAGGTCAAATTCAGATTGCTGTTCAATTATTTCAGTGTCATTTTCGACCTAACAAATAACAAGGATGGAATCACGCTCTGTAGGATTTGAACCTACGACATCGGGTTTTGGAGACCCACGTTCTACCGAACTGAACTAAGAGCGCGTTATTATCACAATAAGAATTTTGTAATCCAATACATCTTGCGTGTATATACTATCATATATAATATTATATACTATCATAAATAATATAATAAAATTAAAGATTTCTTTTGTATATCCTATTTTAATTTAATCAATTGAAATGGATCCCTCGTTACTGCTCATAAGATAAGTAATAGGTAGGGTAGGGATGACAGGATTTGAACCCGTGACATTTTGTACCCAAAACAAACGCGCTACCAAGCTGCGCTACATCCCTTTCAATCGGTCTACAGTGTCATTGTAGAGAATCTCTATCTTGTTTTCCACATCTTTATTTCTATCATTAATATACACCAATTGTATTGCCATTTCTTCTTTTTGGTCGCATATCATATAATAATAAAAGACTTATATTCTATACGTATTAAATAAAGAAGAAACCCGCCGTAAAAAAAATTCATATTTTTCGGGAATTCTCGGGTAGAGGAGGACGTATTTTTTTGTTTTAAGAAAGGGAATATGTACTGAATCGTTGTACATTTCAATTTGAATTAGGGATTCTGCGTACAAATACAAGTGGTCAGACATTAATTACGTATCTGGTCATATATGTATTTCCATTCTGTATTACAAATTAGAAAAAAATTACAATAACGAATAAAAAAGGAGGATTTGAAATGCGAGATCTAAAAACATACCTCTCCGTGGCACCGGTAGTAAGTACTCTATGGTTCGGTTCTTTAGCAGGTTTATTGATAGAGATCAATCGTTTATTTCCGGATGCGTTGATATTTCCCTTTTTTTCATTCTAGTTAGTGAGGTGGGAAGGGGTGAAGAAGATTAGAAATACAATCAACTATCTGTGACTCATCCCCCCCTTCGCTTCTTTTTTTTTCTAATTAGAATAAGTTAGAAAAGAAAAAGAATAAAAGCGGATTCACTCTAGTGAAACTAAGAACTCGGATCCAGGCTAAAATACAATTACTAATAGAGTTGAGAACGGAAATGGGATGGCTGTGGCAACAATATCATACAAGATACTTAAATGAAAAATGAAATACTGTCCAGCGGTTTAGATTTTCAAATTCTAACTGTAGGTAGAAATCATCATATTACTTATTATTACTATATTGATTGATTGGAACGAAATCGTTCATAATTTGATTTCGAGTTCGCAACTTCTATTTTTTTTTCGTTCCTTTGCTTCCCTTCGGATTGGAAAATAGAAGAATTGAGTCAGTCAAAAACCCAAAGGAGGTTCATGGCGAAGGGTAAAGATGTCCGAGTAACGGTTATTTTGGAATGTACCGGCTGTGTTCGAAACCGTGTTAATAAAGAATCAACGGGCATTTCCAGATATATTACTCAAAAGAATCGACATAATACGCCTAGTCGATTGGAATTGAGAAAATTCTGTCCCTTTTGTTACAAACATACGATTCACGGGGAGATAAAGAAATAGATCGAACCGATCGCCTACGTGTCCGCCTTCCAATCCAAGGAAGATGAAAAACTACATATTATATAACAATATATATAACATATTTTTATTTTAATATAATTAAATAGAAATATTATTAAATAGAAACAAATCCTGTTTATTAATTCTAAATTATTTCATTTTTGATCATTTTTGTTTTGATCCGATCGAAATAGGAGTAGGATTTTCGGGATAAGGAATAAACAAACCATGGATAAATCCAAGCGATTCTTTCTTAAATCCAAGCGATCTTTTCGTAGGCGTTTGCCCCCGATCCAATCGGGGGATCGAATTGATTATAGAAACATGAGTTTAATTAGTCGATTTATTAGTGAACAAGGAAAAATATTATCTAGACGGGTGAATAGATTGACCCTAAAACAACAACGATTAATTACCATTGCTATAAAACAAGCTCGTATTTTATCTTCGTTACCCTTTCTTAATAATGAGAAACAATTTGAAAGAAGCGAGTCAACCACTAGAACTACGGGTCTTAGAACTAAAAATAAATAGACTTACTCTTCAATTGAATCAAAATCAAATTCCAATCCGAACTCAAATGCGAATTGACATTTTGTTCGAAAAAGCGGAGAATCTAGATTTGATTATCGTGTCGGAAGAAAAAAACCGAATTGGGGAAGAATAATAAATTTTTTTTATTGAACGTGTTTGTTCATTTTGACAACTTTATCATATGATCATATTTTATCATACTAATTTCTACTCTACCTTCCCGGAGTTCATTCTCCAGGGAACTCCATTTAAATAAATCCAATGGATTCCTTCCAATCTCCTTAATCTTATTTTATGATCTCATTAGAAATCATATAAAGACAATTTATATTTAATATAGCTATTTGTGCAAGTATTTTACGATTAAGAAGCAAACGCCTCTTGTACAGATTGTTTATTAGTCTACTATAACTATAGTATAATTTATTGTCTCGACTTACTGCATTTATCCGAGTGATCCACAAACGCCGAAAATCTCTCTTTTGCCTACCTCTATCCCGATGAGCTGAAACCAAAGCTCTTATTTTCTGTTGAGTAATAGTCCGAGAAAGTCGTGAATGAGCCCCTCGAAAGCTTGATGCAAATAAACGAATTTTTGTTCTACGTCTTCGAGCTATATATCCTCGTTTAATTCTGGTCATTGAAAAAATAAAACTTTGATGAATAACTAATTGATTTCTTTTCTTTCAGTTATTTCTTTCCCCCCTCCTAGTCTATTAATAACAAAACGGATTCTTCCAATGTATAAAATTTAAATTCCAATGGCTTTTGCTACTATAACCTTCCCGACCACTATTTTTTCTTTTTTCTTTCTAGACCTTTCGTTGCGTCTCGAAATAAGAAATTGTATTGATACTAGGTATCAAAAAAAACATAGTAAATAAAAAAGTAGTAAATAGAAATGAGTTATAGTGGGTTCCATCGTTTCTATGGTTTCTTCTTAAACGGTCAGGTCCTCTCTATACACCGGAGCCCCCTCCCTCAATTTAATCAATGTTATTGTTAACTTGTACAGTTCACACTCTTTGGCTCTACCCAAAATTATCCAATAATAGGTCTTTCACAATGAGACCCACCTATACAGTAACGGTATTTAATTATGAAGGTTTGCTGAGTAGCTGACCCTGTTAGTCCGTTCTTGCAAGAGTCAAGAATAAGGGAATAATCTTTCTTTAAATAGGATTTCCTGCTTAATGGATACCTTTTGCTACCAATGGAAATTCTTTCTCATCTTAAATTAAAAACGGAAATGATTGGATTTGGCACCAATGCAAACCATAAATTTGATACCACAATAGAAGGATATGATAGATCTTTTTTTTTAGCTTTACCATTTTTAGTTTTAGACTGTAATATGGGGTTCTTTCATTCTATCCTATTCATTGGTACTGATCGCCGATACTGGATCAATTGCTTTCTTTCTTGTGGCCTAACACACGATCTGAACGAGTCGCACATACACCCTAGTACATGTTCCTCGTCGCTGAGGACATCCCCCAAGAGCAGGGGATTTCGTGACGTTTTTGATTGACTGTCTTGTGTTTCTAATAAGTTGTTTAATGGTTGGCATGTTGAATCATATACATAATGAGCTGGTTTAGATCGATCCTAACCGGACGATTATGAATCGTTTATATATTAATAGATTCAATTTCTATATTAATAGATTAATTAATAGAAAGAATAAGCTTAAACCGGGTAAGAAGATAAAATATCAAATCGCGGATTTGCGTGAAATCCCTGTTCTGTTATTTTTTATTATTTTTTATTCAACCGCTACAAGATCAATAATTCCATGAGCTTGGGCTTCTGGTGCTGACATAAAAACATCTCTTTCCAGGTCTTCGGAAACAACCCAGACGGGTTTGCCTGTTCTTTGTGCATAAACCCTTGTGACGGTTTCACGCATCTTCAGTAGTTCTTCCGCTTCCAGGATAAATTCTCCTGCCTGTGCCTCATAATAATAACTAGCGGGTTGATGGATCATTACCCTGATGATATAATAAATAGTCCCTCTCCTCTATCTTGCACGATGACACGATGAAAGGCGACGAAATAAAGAATAAAAAAATAAATAATAAGAAAAAAAAAAGATAGAATTGAACAACCGTACAGGCATTTTGTGCGCATTGCATACGGCTCTACAATGGAATTTACTATGTATATATACCCTTTTTTACCTTACATCGAAGAAAAAAAAATAAGGTTTATCAGTTTTACATAGGTAAATGACCCAATAACCACCCTTCCTTTTGGAGTAGTTAAAAAAATACTATGATGGCTCCGTTGCTTTATATATTTATTTCGTCTGTTATTTAGCAATCCCAAAGTTTCTTTTTTTTTTTTTCGTATTCTTTCATAACATTAATATTGTTAAGAGCTCTTCGGCGTGAAAATAAAAAAGTTTGTGACGCTGAAAAGGGCCTCCCAATAGATCAGATAAAATTGGAAATACCTTTTATCCCATACTACTCTTTCGATACATAATGTAAGTTTTTTGAAAAAATTTTCTTTTTATATCGAATTCGAAGTGCCATGCTATTATTACTTAAATATTCATATTTCATATAGCGCGCAGGCATAGTCTTCTTTTTTTCTTTCAAATCAAATAAAAAAATCATTGGCGCCAAGCGTGAGGGAATGCTAGACGTTTGGTAATTGCCCCCCCGACCAGAATAAAAGATCCCATTGAAGCGGCTAATCCCATGCATACTGTCTGTATATCTGGTCGCACAAATTGCATAGTATCATAAAGAGCCACTCCGGGTATTAACCACCCGCCGGGAGAGTTTATAAACAAATACAGATCTTTAGTCTCACTCTCTATACTGAGATATACCATAAGACTAATAAGTTGATTCGATATCTCGCTATCAATCCCCTGTCCTAAAAAAAGTAATCTTTCTCGATAAAGTCGGTTGATTCGGATAAAATTGTATCCTTTAGGAACCGTACACGCACCTTTTGATGCATACGGTTCAACACAAAACAAATTGCGAAAAAAAGAATCAATGTGTAGATTCTAGCTTTCTTTCTTTTTTCATATTCATAGCAGGTTCTTTTTAACTTGTAACAAAGGGGCTTTTTTTTCTTGCATTTTCAAGAAAGATGAGTTTTGGCCCGTTTAATTTATATAAAAATGAAATAACTATAAATAAAAAAGATTTCACTAAGCTTATCGGATTAACTTCTCATTGATGTATTGTTTCATCGGGATCCAATCCAAATCGCGATGTAATTTTCTTGTTCCTGAATGGTCCTCTTCAATTCTTTTAGGTTTATGCTCTACTCCGAGTAAAGATCCGCCCAATTTTTATTTGCACATATAGGACAAATGCCCCAATACCACGTCTTTTTGCTACGACCCCCCTTTTTCTTTTTTTTTTTTTCATTTTTTTATGTTTCCTGCCAACCAAATAAAAAATATTCAATGCATTCATCATATTACTCGATTGATTAATAGTTTGAGATTACTTCGATATATATGCTAAATAGAATATTATCTAAGTGGTAATCATAGATATATTACCAATTGATTTTTTTTCTAAACGGAGCCTGGATATTTCATTTTATTGGTCTAACCAAGCCAACCATAAATTATTATAATTGAGAATATTAATCTGTATACCCCCCTCCGAAAAAATGGATTGAATTGCACTTCATTGCATTTCACGCTCCAAATTAGATTTTTGATAATTCAATCAATCTTTCTTGGGCGAAAGAGAGGGTCTCTTGATCGGGTAAGAGAACGGGGAAATACCATATGACCCAAAATATCTGACAAGTCGCGCTATATGTCAATCCACGCTGGATCTTCCTCGCCGGGATTTCGAAAAGGAACTTTTGGAACACCAATAGGCATTAAATGAAAGAAAAATGAATTACTATATCTCACTTTGATGTGAAAGCGTAACAATGGCTTTATTGTCGTAATAATATTGTCTTTTATCGTTTTTTAATCATATTTTCTCTTTTATTATATTTTATCCATAGATTTAATAAGTTTATAAAAAAGAAAAAAGGAAGACAGAATCAATAAAGGAAAATTCTTTCAAATTCAAATAGGTCCTTTGAATGATGAACAAATATAGATGCAGTCACTCATATAAAAGGTATCAACTTCCTTACCATTGCGTATTGGTACTTATCGGGTGTAGAATAGATCTGCTCTGCTTCTTTTTGTTCCTATGAACAAAATTGTTCCATTATTACTAAAAGACATTATTACTAAAAAAATAGAACAAAAACGAATCCTTTCCCCGAGATAGTCCACTAAAAAGGGAAGGTCCATAGTATAGTTTTTTTCCAGTGCAATAAAGTTACATAGCGTCTATTTTTCGTTGAGAAAGGGGTATTTCCATGGGTTTGCCTTGGTATCGTGTTCATACTGTCGTATTGAATGATCCCGGTCGTTTGCTTTCTGTCCATATAATGCATACAGCTCTGGTTGCTGGTTGGGCCGGTTCGATGGCTCTATACGAATTAGCGGTTTTTGATCCCTCTGACCCCGTTCTTGATCCAATGTGGAGACAAGGTATGTTCGTTATACCCTTCATGACACGTTTAGGAATAACCAATTCATGGGGCGGTTGGAGTATCACGGGCGGGACTATAACGAATCCGGGTATTTGGAGTTACGAAGGTGTGGCCGGTGCACATATTGTGTTTTCCGGTTTATGCTTTTTGGCAGCTATCTGGCATTGGGTGTATTGGGATCTAGAAATATTTTGTGATGAACGTACAGGCAAACCCTCTTTGGATTTGCCCAAGATTTTTGGAATTCATTTATTTCTCTCAGGGGTGGCTTGCTTTGGTTTTGGCGCATTTCATGTAACAGGATTGTATGGTCCAGGAATATGGGTATCCGATCCTTATGGACTAACCGGAAGGGTACAACCTGTAAATCCAGCGTGGGGTGTGGAGGGTTTTGATCCTTTTGTTCCGGGAGGAATAGCCTCTCATCATATTGCAGCAGGAACTTTGGGCATATTGGCGGGTCTATTCCATCTTAGTGTCCGTCCGCCCCAACGTCTATACAAAGGATTGCGTATGGGAAATATTGAAACCGTCCTTTCCAGTAGTATCGCTGCTGTCTTTTTTGCGGCTTTTGTAGTTGCTGGAACTATGTGGTATGGTTCGGCAACTACCCCGATTGAATTATTTGGTCCCACTCGTTATCAATGGGATCAAGGATACTTCCAACAAGAAATATATCGAAGAGTTGGGGCTGGGTTATCCGAAAATAAAAGTTTATCCGAAGCTTGGTCTAAAATTCCGGAAAAATTAGCTTTTTATGATTACATCGGCAATAATCCGGCCAAGGGGGGGCTATTCAGAGCGGGCTCAATGGACAATGGGGATGGAATCGCCGTTGGGTGGTTAGGACACCCTATCTTTAGAGATAAAGAAGGGCGTGAACTTTTTGTACGTCGTATGCCTACTTTTTTTGAAACATTTCCAGTTGTTTTGGTAGACGGAGACGGAATTGTTAGAGCCGATGTTCCTTTTAGAAGGGCAGAATCGAAATACAGTGTCGAACAGGTAGGTGTAAATGTTGAGTTCTATGGCGGCGAACTCAATGGAGTCAGTTATAGCGATCCTGCTATTGTGAAAAAATATGCTAGACGCGCTCAATTGGGTGAAATTTTTGAATTAGATCGGGCTACTTTGAAATCCGATGGTGTTTTTCGTAGCAGTCCGAGGGGTTGGTTTACTTTTGGACATGCTTCGTTTGCTCTGCTCTTTTTCTTCGGACACATTTGGCATGGTGCTCGAACCCTGTTCAGAGACGTTTTCGCCGGTATTGACCCAGATTTGGATGCTCAAGTGGAATTTGGTGCATTCCAAAAACTTGGGGATCCAACTACAAGAAGACAAGTAATCTGATACAATACTGTTTTTTTTTTCGTCTTTAGTTTTGTGAATAGGGTACCGGAAAAATCTTGATTTGAATCGCTCCCTTTTCTTTTACTCTTGCTCTTTCTTTAGCCGGGAGACGATCCCAACTAAACAGGTATGGAAGCTATAATTGTAAACCACGATGGAATCTATGGAAGCATTGGTTTATACATTCCTCTTAGTCTCAACTTTAGGAATCATTTTTTTCGCTATCTTTTTTCGAGACCCGCCTAAAGTTCCAACTAAAAAGGTGAAATGATTTTTCATTATCTCAATTGAAAGTACTGAGCCTCCCAATATTGGGAGGCTCAGTACTTCAACTAGTCTCCGTGTTCCTCGAATGGATCTCTTAGTTGTTGAGAGGGTTGCCCAAAAGCAGTATATAAGGCGTACCCAGTAAAACTTACAAGTAAACCAGATATAAAGAGTGCAACTAGGGTTGCTGTTTCCATTATTATATAGTTTCAAGACCACAATGGATCTATGATAAGATGGATCTATGATAAGATCATTTATTTACAACGGAATGGTATACAAAGTCAACAGATCTCAATGAATATAAAATAGGATTTATGGCTACACAAACAGTTGAGGGTAGTTCTAGATCTGGTCCAAGACGCACTATTGTAGGGGATTTATTGAAACCGTTGAATTCAGAATATGGTAAAGTAGCTCCTGGGTGGGGAACTACTCCTTTGATGGGTCTCGCAATGGCTCTTTTTGCAGTATTCCTATCTATTATTTTGGAGATTTATAATTCTTCCATTTTACTGGACGGAATTTCAATGAATTAGATTCATAAGAACTATTAATTAGCTTTTCAATACAAAGTGAAGCATTTAGGTCTCTGATTTTTATCCGATTCTATTTTGGTAGTTCGATCGTGGAATTTCTTTGTTTCTGTATTTCCGGAATATGAGTGGGTGACTTGTT